GTATCTAGAATCACTGGGAAAGTGGAAACAAGACCAGATATAACTTGATCGTTCTGAGCCAATCCAAAATCGTTGTAGATCGAACCAATCATTAGTTCCCAACCATGGGTCGAGTGAAATCCGATCCATAAATCAGTAACTAAAAGAATAGAAAAAGCTTTTATTGTGTCACTTAAGTTATATAGAAATTCCTGAATCCAAGAATTCAGAATGAAAAGTTCTTCATTACCCAAAATAAAATAACCGCTTAGAATAGCGAAACAAATTAGATTTGTCGAGAAATGCAAAATTATATGGAAATTAAATTCATTGTGTCTTTTGACTAATTGTATTGTTTCCTTATGCATTCCTATACGAAGCCCCTGCCCTTGTATATGTGTGTCTGAGTACTGCTTTATCATCTCATCCAACAGGAATAGTTCTTCTAATTCCATAAAATTTTCTAGAACATTTTTCTCTTGAATATCATTCAAGAGGATTTCGGGTTGCCTGGTATTCCACCAATTAAGGACCCAAGTTTCTAGACTTTTATTAAATGAGAGAGAAACCCACCAGGGCAAAAAGAGTATAGACACAAGATATGGGAGGGAAGCGAATGCTTTCTTTTTTTTCATTATGTATCCGTGATGTTAATGAACCTGTTTCATTCGTCGATTCTATCTTAATCTTAGATTTATAAGAAGCGCGAGTTCTATAACAAGAGCCTAAAACTCTAACAAGAACAAGGTATCGAATCTATGGGTCTGTCTTTTCCTATTTTTGTTTTTGTGTAAGAATTAAGTTTTTGTATCTAGAATAAAACATAGAAGAAGGGCCCTTTTTCGAATGAAAATAAAGAAGTAAATATTCTTTCCAGATTACAGAAATCTCAATTAGGAAAATTGGAACCAATTCCATCTTCATTTCTTCCTTTCGATGAAGACTCGAAAAACCCATTTGAAGTAACTATTTTGATTTTAAGACGAACCCTACCAGATTCTTTAATTCTTTTATTTATATTTCCAATTCAAAAGATTTCACTTTTGAATTGCAGCGCGGGGATAGGGTATCAATTCAAAATCAGGGACCTAAAAAGAATAATTTTGTTTTTACGAAAACAAAAGACATGTTAAGATATTTGATAAATCTATACTTAACTTAGATTAGACTTCTTAATGAAATTTATTAGACCTTTAACTCGTATAAAAGAGTGAAGCCGGGGCGTCATGCATATGCGTATATTTTGGTGTACAAATGGTTTATATGGTTTATATTATTATTATTCTTAATATATTTAATATATTATATTAATATTATATTATTAATTATATTATTTATTTTATTTATTATTATTTATTATTTATATTTAGTTATTTAGATTTATAGATTTAGTTATTATTTTAATTTTTCGATTTTATAAATTTTTTTTTTTATTCGAATTCGATTTTATTAGACTTGTTCTATATGCGTCCTCCTGTTTTTTTTTATTTGTATTTGAGATGTATGTGAACTGATGCCTCAACGGAACTTTAAAATATAATTCGAATATAGAAACTTTTGCTGGAATGAGCTTTTTGAAGAAGCTGCAGTTGTCTTAAAAAGATAATTAGTAAGTTCTTCTTTCATGCTGAGATTTCTTCTTCAGTTCATTTCATTCAATTGGTACACGCAAGAAATAGGCCAATTCGGCAGCTTTTTGTTCAATTTTTCGTGGAGTCAAATTCTCATCAGTACGAGTCAAGGGAATGGCTCCTTGACCCCGGATTTCTATATAAAGGACACGGCGAGTAAAAAGACCCTCTCTCACCTCCATTCTGATTGATTGGATATCTTTAAGAAAGAAACGAAGGAAAATGCGACGATTTTTTCCAGGAAATCCCCAACGAAAAAGGCAAATTATACCTTCTTTTCTATCGAATCGGTCATAACCACTACCTACATTCCATGAAATTGTGCACCACAAATAAGAACTAATGAATAGACCCGCGATCCCATAAAAAGACATCACGATCCCTTGTGGGAAAAAAACAATTTGCTGAGACGGAAATATGGATATCAGATTCCTACCAAGATAACTGGAAGTTCCAACCATTAAGAATCCTAGTGAACCTAAAAAAAGGATACAGGCCCAGCAAAAATTACTTGTTTTTCGAGACCCCGTTATAAGTTCTATCCATATATGTTCTGATCGCCAGTTCATACTATACTAGATCCAGTTGCATTCGATTGGAATTGAGAGAATAACCAAAATAGATTTGACTTTTCTTGCTTGATTCCGAAGTAACTTCCATAAACTAGCAGTATTCTGACGTGAACCATTAGGAATAATTGGTTAGATACATTGAGTTTCTATTTCAAAGATTTTCAAAATGCTGAAAATTTTTAATTTAGTTGATATTGATTAAGTTATAACCGCATATACATACATTAATGCGTATATTATGCATCGGTATACATAACAATTCCTCCGTTTGTTTTCGAAAAGGCCACATATCATATATCCTACCATATTACACTAAAAAAGTATTTGTATGATGATCCAACGTTGAAATAAATTAATAAATTGATGAGATTTAGACAATCTTATTTCTTTGTACATAAAGAGATAAAGAAGCCATTGCGATTGCCGGAAAAACTAGGCCTACTAAAGGAACAAAAATCGAGGGAAAGTTAAAATCTATCATAGGGCGGGTACCTCGATTTCATATTTGTACCTATTATAATTATAAAGATATCTTATGATAAGTCTACCTATTAGAAAAATATGAACATAATCTTAATATAAAGCACTTTATAATAAAAAATAAGTACAAGGAATGTAGAACAAAATGAAGTTTACCTATTCCTTTTTCTACACGAATATGTATGACGATCCACTTTTATAAATTTTATTCTTCTTCTCCCATCCTTAAATTTTATTTATATTTTGTCTTTCAAAACAAACAAAGGCTTTTTTTTAAGAAAATAAATTTTTATGAATTCGCGACTTTAACCAATCTTATCCAACAAAAAAAAGCAGGGGGTTCTCGGTAAATAGAAATAACTTATATTCTTCTTAATTTGATTATTTGATTTTTTCAATATTTTTTTATCTATTTTTCGTTGTTCTATAATGTGAATATGTAAAGAATATGTAAAAAGGAGGGAAATTTTTATTTTGATTTCCCAGATTTTTCATAAGGAGAAAGAAACTCTTTTTTATATTTTTTTTATATTTATAGAGATTCCTAATCAAGAAGGGGGGGTAAAATAAAAAAATGGATCTGGAAGTAATTATCCAAAACTTCTTCGCTACAAATAAAAATAATTGAACCTAGTGCTATACTTCCATTTTAAAATGAATAATTTCAATCTCCCTTTTTGATTGAAAAATCAAATTTTTTTATCTTCCTTCACTTCAAGGGAAGGAAACCCTGTAGCTGAAATAACTCACTGAGAACACCTTTTAAAAGATTACGTGGTACGATTGAGTCGAATAAGCCCTTATGGAATAAATACTCAGCCGCTTGTGAACCGTCGGGCACTGTCTTTTTCAATGTTTGTTCAATTACTCTTTTGCCCGCGAACGCAATGTAAGCATTAGGTTCAGCAATAATGATATCTCCCAACATACCAAAACTTGCTGTAACTCCGCCAGTTGTAGGAGATGTAAGGATTGATACATAGAATAACTTTTTATTTGATTGATAATCATATGAAGCAGAAGATATTTTAGCCATTTGCATCAAGCTCAAACTCCCTTCTTGCATGCGTGCTCCTCCAGAAGCACACACAATAATGACAGGTAGAGATCGATTAGTAGCATACTCGATCAAACGGGTTATTTTCTCACCTACTACGGATCCCATACTACCTCCCATAAACTGAAAATCCATAACCCCAATTGCTATGGGAATACTATTTAGTTGACCTATGCCCGTTTGAACAGCTTCAGTTAAACCCGTTTTTTTTTGATAAAAAAAGATGCGATCTATATAAGGTTCCTCTTCTGAATGAAATTCTATGGGGTCCATAGAGACCATATCCTCATCCATAGGCTCCCAAGTGCCAGGATCAATAAAAAGTTCGATTCTATCTGAACTACTCATTTTCAAATGATATCCACAGTGTTCACAAATATTCATTTTTGACCTAAAAAACTTTTTATAATTTAATCCATAACAATTCTCGCATTGAACCCATAACTGTCTATATTTTGTATTTATATCGAAATCATTAGATTTTCCTCTTTTATTGAGATAACTGCTACTAGTACTAGTTTTGATACTAGAATTTCCACTTTCAATACTACTTATACTTTTACTTTCCGTACAAATGAAACTATAAATGTAACTGTCGATACCACTGTAAATGTCACTATTAAGACTGATTTCAAAACGAAGATAACTATCAATGCAACTATTAATGTGATTATTCCAATTAGATTGAGTATCATACATGGAATGATAAGAGTAGTAATTACTACTTTTAGACCCACTATTCAAATAACTATAAAAAAAGATCTCTAGTTCATTCAAAAAAGAATTGTCAATCTCAAAAATCTGATTTTCAATATCAAAATATACAGAATAACTGTCACCAGTACTATTTCTAACTAAAAAAGTATCATCAGAGATCAAACTCCAAATACTTCTGCTATCAAATAGAAAATATAGATAATTAATATTACCGAAACTATAACTGCCACTATCACTCCAACTAGGAATCTTTTTCTCCGCCTCATTTAGAATAGGTTCTTCACTTCCACTGGTATGTCCAATAGCATCAAGACTATCCATTGATTTACTTAGCCCACACCTATGTTCTAACTTATTGTTAGACAAGATCGAATTGAACCAACATTTTTCCATAGAGCCTTTCTGCCCCCTATTTGATGAAAAACCTAATAGATATATGAATATATGAATAGTCATTCAATGAATAAAAAAATCATTTTACTATGTTCTTTATTTATTATTTATTTATTTTTCTCATTCAGAATTCAAATGAAGCATATGATCCAATCATTAAGATTGTTCATT